CACATGGAAAAATAGCATTGCCAGAAATTTACAAGATAATAGTTCCATTTATTCATCAAAAGAAACGTCCCTTTTGAAGCCAAAAGGGCTTTTCCTTGATACCTAACATAATGCATGAAAGGATCCTTAAACAACCATAAAACGGCCCGAAAATATTTAGTAAATACTTCTACAAAATGGTCTCGTTTTTCATAGAAATAGATTCGGTCAAGAAAAGGTTTATAAGATTTTGATTGTAAATGAGAAGATTGATTGCGTAGAAAGGCGAAGATCGATTCATATTCATATACATAAAAATTATATAAGAAGAATAATAACCGTTTATTTCTTTTTGAAAAAGAAAAATTAGATTTCTTTGGAGTAATAAGACTAGTCCAATAATTATAATACTTGTGAAGAAACGCTCGTAATAAATGCAAAGAATAAGCATCTTTTACCCAGTAGCGAATAGTTTGAATCAATATATCCGGGTGGATAGAGTGGGGTATTACTAGATCTAACACATAATTTAAATGTGAAGATTTATCCTCTAAAAAAGGAAATATTGAATGAATTGATCGTAAATTATGAGATTTGACGATTTCTTTCCCTTCTAGGGAAGATATTACTCGTAAAGAAAATGGAATTTCCACAACGGCTACAAACCCTTCTAATAAAATTTGAGAATACAAAGTTGTGTTGTGCCCCAAAACTGGGTTTTGATTAGAATCATTAGTCAAAAAACTCAAATGATTCTGTCGATCCATTTGAATAATTAAACGTTTCACAATTAGTAAGCTGAAGTTATTCTCATAACCTACCTTTTCCAATTCCAACGAAATTGATCTAGTTAAATTATGATCATGAGCAAGTGCATAAATATACTCCTGAAATATAAGCGGATATAGGAAGTTGCGCTGCTGAGATCTATCTAGTTCTAAATATCTTTTGAATTCCTCCATGAATTCCTCCATATAAAATTAAAATGGAACCAAAGATAGAGGATTCTTGGGGGGTTGTTTCTCAAATGATACATAGTGCGATATAGTCAAAACAAGGTATTGCGAGTAAGAAAAGATACCTCAGTAAACTTATCAACAGATTCTCTACCCTCTCTTTTTCCAGTGAATTTAATTTATTTATGTTCATTATAAGATAAGAAGACGGTTAGAAATCCTTTATTTATTTTCAAAAAAATTGCTCTTTTGATTTTGGAAAAAAAAAAATTATCAATATGCTGTTTCTTCTACACACCAACCTCCGTTCTGGAGGGTCCAATAGTTAGGATTCATTATAAAATCAACAATCCAGGCATGAGAAAAGCCTTTCTCGCACCCACACAACAAGCCCTAATATATTTTTAACCTATAATTAGATGGGGTGATCATTCAAATTAAGAACAGAAGCTCGTGGCTCTTTACTTTCCCTAGAATTGATTGAAGCCTTAGGGCTCTATCCATTTATTTATTCGACTCAAGAATTTTTTTTGGTTCGTTTCAAGAATTCTCCATTGATACGACATGCTATTTTTTCCATTCATTCCCCTTCAGGATCAGTCGTGGCCTTTCAAACGTTACCAATGGTATGGACGAATCCCTTACTTCATCCAAATGTGTAAAAGACCCTAGCCGCACTTAAAAGCCGAATACTCTACCGTTGAGTTAGCAACCCGAATAAAATGGTGTACCGAAATAATCATAATGAAAAGAAATTATACCACGCAATCCAAACATTGAACTAGCAAAAAATTTTCGAATTTATTAGAAACATAAAAACGAACCGATCAAATTAAAATACAAAAAATTTAAAAATAAAAGAAAAAAAAGACTTCTTAGATCAATCTTGTATCAAAATGAACCCAACGAATCCATCATTTACCTTAAGTAAAAACCAAACCTATGGTACATAAATAAATAGATACGCTTCAATTATATTTGTTCCATGCATTGTTGTCAATATAATAGGAATTTGCGAAAAGAAAACAATAGAAAAAAGAATCTCCGTTAAATTCAAAAATATATAAAATTATAATTAAATATTCTAAATATTAAAAAAAAGACTCATGTTGGATTGACACTACATAGATACAAAAATATAAGTAGAAAAATAAATAAGAAATTAAGTAAAGTCGAAAAAGAATCCCAGATTTAGTAAAATAAAAATGCAATTAAGAAAGCTTAATTTCTTATTTATTGATTTAATCTTTGGTATTTGGTATATAGTAATAGAGTTCCGGCAAAAACTATCAAATTGAAGAGACTGCTATAGAACATAGGGGAATAATGCATTGGTATGAATAGAGCAAAAGATAAAATAAAAAGTTAAGGGAGTGATGACTCCTATATAGTTTTATACAACCCTTCTCTAGTTTTTTTATTTACTTAATTTGATTTCGTTTGGTTAGAGTTAAGTTCCTTAAAAACCTCTGCTTTCTTTAAAATATCCTGAACGGTTTCTGTAGGTTGAGCACCTTTCTCAAGGAAATATAGAATAGCAGGAACATTTAAATAAGTTTGATTTTTTATCGGATCATAAAAACCCACTTTCCGAAGAGCTCTTCCTTCTCTTCGGGATCGAACATCAATTGCAACGATTCGATAAACGGCTCATTGGGATAGATGTAGATGAATAACCCCCCCTAGAAACGTATAGGAAGTTTTTTCTTCATACGGCTCTTGAAAAATGATTCTCAGTTCTATTTATGTTATTTATGTATAGAATTACATATAATAAAAAATGAGTCGATAAAATAGTTAAATCACTTATATTATGTTATGGTTTAAATACCCCTTTTTTATTCTTAACTTCCTGAAAAAATCATTTGTACTTATAACTCAAGTTAGATAACTCTCAAGTGGCTCAAAGTAAAATATTTAAGCATTTCATTTTTTGAGTGGTCTTTAAACCCCTTTTCTTTGTTTCGTTTCAAATATATATACATTTCAATTTTTATTATGGTCCGGTTATGGAAACAACGGAAAGGTTCTTTTCTTGTTTTGGGATCCTTTAATCTTTATTTTAAATCATTGGGTTTAGACATAACTTCGGTGATTCTTAATCCTTTCAAAATGGCAGCAACATACCCTTTTTGCGATTGATTTCTAGTAAAGAATCATAGAAAAGGTTGATTTGATTCTCATGTGATACACTTTGTATAGAAAGGTATAGAAAGAGTTTTTAAAAATTCCAATAAATTTTATTTTAAATTGGAAACATGAAACCCTTTCCATTTTCTCTCAACGATATACTTACGAAGTTGTTTCAATTTATTGATTGGCATTAACCCTAGATCTTTGCCCCTGAGAAATGAATCAATACTTTCTACTCGAGCTCCATCATGGACTATTTCCATTACAACCCAACGGAGTCTCTAGTGAAAAATAATAAATGATGTCGAGCCAAGAGCACCTTCATTCTTATATAAAATGGTGGATGTAAGAATCCACAATGGATCATGTCTTTCAAGCCGCACGTTGCTTTCTACCACATCGTTTCAAACGAAGTTTTACCATAACATTTCTTTAATTTGGAACCCGTATGGAATTGATTCAATTATGGAATCGTGAATAATCATTGGTTTATTCGGTACTATAGTAATCTATCACCTTTCTTCTAGATAAATGGATAGAATATTTTCTGAAGAGGCTTTAACACGAATTCTATGTAACCCCCATTTTATTGTATAGTATAGTCTAAATGCAAGAATTTTTTTGTTTATTTTTTTTTTATGAAATGCATAAATTAAAGGCTGATAGGAGGTAAGATTTGAGTTCTTGTTTTTTCAATTCTTATTTTATCAAATAACTAAAAGAATAGTTCGTATCTATATCTATCAGATAGATCGAACAATTGTTACTCTTATAGATATTCTATGTTAGATATTTAAATTTTCATTTTAAGAAATCATAAAATTTTTCTTTCACAACAAAAAAAGACTCTCACTCAACCACTCAACTAGAACAATAATAATATATACGTATAGACTATGCATTTCCTGATTTTATATACGTATTTTCATATTTTGTTTAACTTGAGATTCATTAACCTTTACTATAATATTTTTATATTTTATAAAAGAAAAAGTAAATAAAATAGATCGCATAATTTGATTGTTTATTAATGAAATTTGGACATACAAAGATATTGAACTTAATACTTCCTCTTGTTAATTAATTTGAATCTATTCCTCAAATTCTATGGGAATGAAAAATAATAAAAAAGGAGGGGGGCCCTTTTGGGGGATGCTGACTATCTTATATAAGTACAAAGTGGAATAAGTATAGATTTAGTCCTTCCCCCCTTAAATCTATTATTTTATTACTCTAACTTAGCCTTAATAAAGAAGGAAATCTCCTTAATTGAATTCAATTATAATAGCAATAACTTCTGAAATTATTCGATTTCGAATGGAATATGATCTGGGACGGAAGGATTCGAACCTCCGAATACCGGGATCAAAACCCGTTGCCTTACCACTTGGCCACGCCCCATTTAAATTTCTATTTGACACTAATAAAGAATAATGCCGGTATTGGTTGATCGTCAATTCTAGTCCAACTATCAAATTTAGATAATATATTCTTGCTAAGATTTTGATACCTATATATAGACTAAAATTGAATTTATTGATCATTACATATAATTCAATTAAGATATTGTATGAAAGTCGAATTTCTTCTATTCTATTTGAGAATGGGAGGGTTTTGATTGAGTGAATTGAAGGAAAAAGAAGAATTATTTCTAACTTACTTTCTTCTTTTTGACTTCATATCAATAACTCAATCAAAATGCAATTATCTCCAAGAACAAAATGTCTGTTATGCTTAATATCTTTAGTTTGATCTGTATTAATTCGGCTCTTTACTCAAGTAATTTTGTCTTCGCCAAATTACCAGAGGCCTATGCTTTTTTGAATCCGATTGTAGATGTTATGCCAGTCATACCTCTGTTTTTTTTTCTCTTAGCCTTTGTTTGGCAAGCTGCTGTAAGTTTTCGCTGAGATCTTTAATATTATCCTAAAA